GCCGTTAGGTCACCTATTTTGAGTTATGGACACACAAGGCCAAAACATGTGTGCCGGGCGTGCGACCCATCAACCTACTAGCAATAGGGGAGAAAACATAGCATGTCGCAACAAAAGCTTGATTCGAGGCCTCAGCAAAACAAAACACTGCCGTCTGTTTCAAAAACAAAAGCCCCTTAGCGCCCCGGGACGGGAGTGGGGGACGGCCCTACGCGCAGGCAACAGCAGCACCGGCTCTACGAAGTCAGAATCGAATCTTTCTGTTGGCTTTCCCAATTCATTCGTGAATAAGAATTCAAGGTTCTGAAAGAACTCGCTTCTAGCGGCTTCGCCTGCTTCTTATTATGGCGGCTGTGTTGGCGTGGCGGAAATGAACGAAAAGCGATATGAACGTGCTATTTTCAAATCGATTGATAGATAGCCTGATCTGTTCTGATAGATCGAAAGAGTAGGAATGGATAGAGAGGGAATGCATCAATAATAAGGGCATAGCACCTATTTCTATCTATTGATGAGACAACCATCTATTCTTGATCCATCAGAAAGAAATCGATATGTATCTGATGGAGTCTACTACATCGTACGTAGAACGCCCAAGCGCTTTTTAGGCCAGCTCAGTCAGTTCTCTTATCCATCGGTCCTCATGGAGGGAAAAGCCAAAATGTAGTTGTGTTGTTGTTCGCCGCCTCGACGCATTCCCTTCTCTCCCCGGCATCGTCCCACACAGAAAGAAAGAGCGCAGAGCCCCGACCCGACCTGTAGGTCCGCTAACGTAAAGCGAGGAGTTGAGCCTGAACTGGCAAACCGAAGTCACTTTCGGAACCATACTTCCTACAGCTAACACGTGTCCAGTCCAGCGGGAACGCGCAGCGCAAACGAACGTGAGCTGCTATACCGAATCCCCCGCTGGCCATCGGGGACCGAGTGGTAAAGCCATGATCTGCAGGGGAACGGATCACTCATTCTTCCATTGGGGACAGGTGCACGAACGACAACTCCAAACGTCACACATCCGTCGCCTACCTACCGTTTAGGTGGCACCAGCGAGATCCAGCTAAGGTAAGGAACTTCGTGTCGCGGCTGCTCCACTCCGCCGCGGTCTCATGAACTGAACTTCGTTGCCTTCCCGCGCGCGAAGCGAATGGGCGCTGTGCTGCGGGTCAGTTTCGGGGCGGGGGGCGAATAGAGACCAGAAGAATGATTCATTTGGATCGACGAGCTTTTTCAACCCAAAAACTAAGAATCAATGGAATGTCTGTCTATCCATGAATATCTATTCTGTCTGTATATCTAGGGGATCCCTTTATACATATAAAATTTTATTATGGCATGATATGATCGCCTAGCTGTAGCCGCATATCAGCTGCGCTCAATATGCGGGATTTCTGTTGGATCAGATCTTTCGCTTTGACGGAAGCTTTTGGACCTAGCGAAAAGGACTTTAAGCCTTCGCGCAAGCAAGCGCGAGAGAAGCAAGCAAAGTAGAAGCTTTGCCAGAAGCAAGACGAGGAAGCGGAGCTGTCGTATAAGCCCCCCGACCGACTGAAATACAACAGTCGCGACCTACTTTACTTTGATTCAAAACTAAGAGCGAAGGGTCCAAAGGACACGCAAACGGCTTTCTATCATAGTTGCAAGGGTTCCAAACCTTAACTACTTAAGTAGCAAAGGCTGCTTTCGGTTGGTTTCATAAGGGGGCTGTTCACTACAAGCTATCGGCGCTGTCTTAGATTGAACGGCAATAAGATAAGTCGACGTTCAATCTCTAAGGCGGGTTTCCGCGGAGAACGGAATAGTATTCGTGTCCAAAGCCCTAGCTTCTAGAGTTCGTTGCTTTTCCCAGGCCGGAGAAGGGCTTATACTGCTCGGCTTTGTTTGATATGTTCATTCGGTACTAATACAAACTATAACTACACAAAAATGGAAGGGCCGCTATAGAAGCTAGAAGTAGCCTATAGTAGAGTAGTCGGCCTAACAAAAGCGTCACGACAACATAAAATTTCCCGTTTGAATGTAATCTTAAGTAGGGGGCTTAGGCCGCCCGCCTACCAATCAAAGAGGCTGAGAGTAAGCGTAAGCTCACCCGTAAGCTCTTCGAGCTTCCCTTCATTCGCTTCGTGGGAGCCGCACAGCGCATAGCTGGAAGTCAGAGGGCCCATACTACCTGCCTAACCCCTCGCGCCGAGGGACCGTAGATCGGAAGCGCCTTCTAAACCACCCCATTCATCCGGGAAGGGAAGGGGCCTATGTATTTGCGTGACCCCTGCAGATTTTACCCTATCTACACCCGGAGCCAATCCCCTATTGGTCCTGCCGCCACGCCGCAGAACGGAAGCTCGTGTGGAACCTTTTATTTCTGGCGTAACAGCGGTGGAACATAACAAAATATTACGGTCGCGTAACATAAGGGGCCGGAGGTACGGTAAACTCGGCCAAAATATGACACCCAAAGGGCCTGGCGCGCACAATCCTATTTTATCCGAGTCCGAGTTTACCCATTGCACTTCGGACAGCCGTCCGTAGCATCATAAGGAGGACCCCCCTTTCGAGGTAAAAAAATGGTACGGTACGTAGGAGGATGGTCTTTCTCAACGTGGTGTATAGCACGAAAAACCTTTCGATACAAGAAAGGGCCGTTCACATGAAAGAAGAGAATCACTCCTTTCTTTCTTCTCTTCTTTCTCTTTCCCGAGGGGGAAAGAGAAATAGGGTCTTATGGAGGGAGGGGGGGAAAGGATTGGGCCTACCTATCCCGATAGGACCTCATAAAGGAACGGGAGCTGTTGAGAGGTTCCATATTGCCGAGCCGAAGGGCAGCACTTCTATACGCGATCGTAGTATGTCACGTCGTCTCGTCCTCGCTGCATTGAAGAGTACCTATGCACTATTTCCGGTTCACTGATAAGGAAGATAGAGTTGGGGTGGGGGTCTACGGTGTGATACTCAAGTATGACCGGGGAGATACATGCTAACTATGGGTAGGAAGCAGGAACCATTCTTTAATAAATTTCGGGGAGTTACAGATCTCTTATACTACCATCGATCGACAGAGCGGAACGACTAGAAAAAGAAGTGAAGTTAGAAAGCCGTATGATAGGTGGTAACTATCTTGTACGGTTCGGGGGGTAATCGGCGTACTCCGATCAGTGGGGGGGATCTTTGGCTCTATCGAACATACAGGGAATTGGAGGTAGCATTCTACCGATGTTAAGTCATGGACTGGTTCCTTCAGCCCTTTTTCTATGTGTTGGTGTTCTATATGACCGACATAAGACTCGACTTGTTAGATATTACGGAGGTTCAGTGAGCACCATGCCGAATCTCTCTACCATTTCCTTCTCTTCCACTTTGGCCAATATGAGTTCACCTGGTACTAGCAGCTTTATCGGGGAATTTCCCATCTTAGTAGGAGCTTTCCAAAGAAATAGCTTAGTAGCCACATTAGCTGCGCTTGGGATGATTTTAGGCGCGGCGTATTCCCTTTGGCTATATAATCGTTTGGTTTCTGGAAATTTAAAACCCGATTTCCTCCATAAATTCTCCGATCCAAATGGCAGAGAAGTTTCCATATTTATACCTTTTCTTGTTGGAGGGGCGACCGTCCGTTGAACTACCAAAGAAAAAAGGGTAAACCAATGTGATCATGACATTGTAGGTGCTTGCGATGGGACGGATGCGACTTCCCTCAGTTGGTTTGGGTGGCATAGCCCGTTGCAGAAGTCCCCCCTTTTTTTTGATCCATTTCTTTAGTTTAGTCTTTAGGGAGCCAAAGCTTGACTTTACTAAAAAAATAAGGCTCGCGCAGGGGCGCTCACGTTTTTTGGCTGAGCCGTATCTTGGGACCGAGATAAAGAAAGGACGGGGGGCAACCATGCATGGTACTTCTCGCCCGTGTCTCCGAGGGACAGTTGAACGAGCGATTCATGAATGCTGCCGGGTTGGACGAGCCAATAACTCGAACGCGTTCGGTCTGTTTTTTGAGCAAGAATCACAGCGTTACCTTACCTTCACCATGATACGGACTCCAAGTTCTTATGGCAGAGCACGAGGAGATTTATCATCAATATGATGATGGGAATGGAAACCAGAAGCACGACCGGGGTCTTCGTGGTCCAAGATAATAAAACCATCAATAACAGTAACATAAGCATGAGACTTTTTGGTAGTACCGGTGAACCAGATGGCCGCGGCGATGGAATCTGGGACGGAGGACTCGTAGTATCTCTCTAGATCTGTCAAAAGTGAAAGACCCATTCGAATGAGGGCTAACCTGACCGCTGAGCCCACCCCGGCCTCGCGGGGCGGGCCCCCGTGGTTGCGAGCTGGAGCTGCCATAGCTTATGGCTAGAGCAATGGGAGGGGGGCCCCAGCGGAGAGAACAGTAAGGAGAACGAGCGCTCCGCCGGGCGGCAGGAGCAGCGGGCAAGTGCTTGGTAGGCCAACAGCCCAGTGAACCGGGCGGGGCACTCGACGAAAGGGGAGCACACTGAGCAAGTACAAGAAATTTTCCCCGCTCCACTTTATTAAAAGCAAGGACCACTACGGGAGGTCAAAGCAAGGTAGCTTGCTTACTCCGTGCTTGCGCTAAGGACCTATGTAAGTCGGGACTCGTCCCCGGTCAATATTGGATCAAAGAATCGGGGGCCGTAGCACTGACCTCTTTTTTTATTGATTCAATACAATAGGGGAAAAGATCGTACAGTTCCCTACCCTCTCAACGGATCCTCCGCGCGCTGGGCATACCTCTTCTGTGCGTCTGTGGCGGTAACAGAACAACAGGGAAAGACCCGGCGACCTGCCCAGGGCCCGAGGGCGAGCTTTATTTAAGAGAGAATGGGGAGTGAATCGAAAGGCTCCCGTTTCCCTTCTTGGTTTTGGGGCTCTCGGGCTCCTCTCGATCTTATTCGTAGTTGGGAAAGGGGAAGGAGTCTAAATCAATGGACATTAATGAACCATCATTGATGGACGTTGCACATGACACGATCAATTCGACTCAAGGTCCGGCGCTAATAGAAGTAGCTGACTCTCCTAGTAGCGAAGGAAAAGGGCAGTACTTTTTTCCAAGCTACCTTGAACAGACTCTTAAAGGTTAGGTTACTACCTGCCTCTACGGAAGAGGTGTACTTTGTACCGCCCGGAGGTCATATAGATCGAAACCCAGAGCGATAAGAACGAAAGTTCTACCTACCCACAACTACAACTACTGGCGCTTCAAAAGGCTTAGATTCTAAGGGCGCTACTGAAAGCCTTTTTTTAGGTCGGGGCCTCGAAAGCCTTTGGTACTTCGGTAGGGCGAGCAGCCCTTAAACCAAAAAATGGGTTCAATTGCATTGCCTTAGCGCAAGCACTAAGTAAGAAAGGTAGCTTCTCAAAGATTTGCCCAGCCCACGCAAGAGCGCTTATGTCATGTCATATGGGAACTCATGGCCGGAAACAATCCAGGTAGGAATAATAATAATCAAAGTCCAGGTTGGTTGGTGAGCCTAGTGATAGGAGACTATCTAGCTTGGTTCGGAGAGCACTTGTTGGGTTAAATATTTTTTTGTCGCTAAATGTTACGGCCTAAATGCTGAACTATTGACCCTACTTGTTCGGATGGGTGTTCACCCCAAAGTGTTCCCGGATTGCATGCATACATCCGTAAGTAACTTAGTGCAACATGGCAAATTTCATTGAGAGGAATCAGCAAAGAAAAGAAAAACGGGTCAACATCTTAATGTGTATTTGAGGGCTGAGGAGTGTCCACACGAGTTCGTTGAGGTGTCTACACAGGGAGTTTACTTGCTTACTTGTTAGAGTAAGGGATGAAATAGCTCGACCGTAGAGAGAGGGATTCTTAACTTCAAAATGAAACTCCATTGATAAAAAGATAGGGAACCAGAATCAATGCACAAATTGAAGGCAGACTTGACAGAAAAAAGGCCATTAGGAGAAGGGCAAAAAAGAAAAGTATCCTGCATTTCATTTCCAAAACCTGTAGGAGTATTCATGATCAGAGATAGCACATCAGTACTCACAACCTCTCTAAGCTTATTAAGATTCCATTGACCCTCAATGAGATAATCAGCCACTAACTCATCCATATTGAAAAAATCAGTGGGAATAGTATTCAACTCCAAAAGAAGCCTGCTGCTAACCCAGAAAAAGTAAAAAATATGAGACTTCTACCATTTCCAACCCTCAAAAAAAAACCCTGCTGCAAGACCTCAGAACCATAGAGAATACTTTTCCAAGTACTGGAAGAAGCAGAAGGAAACTCAGCATTAGGATCAAAGCTGCAAGTCCCGAAAAAGTCCTTTTTCCTGAACATTGAAGCCCAAAGCCCTTTGTCCTGATTTGTGATCCTCCAACTAGCTTTAGCTAAAAGAGCTTGATTCATGTGACTCGCTTTTTTAATCCCAGGACCCCAAACTGCTTAGGTCTACAAACTTTGTCCCATCTAACCAAATGGGGTTTAGATTGAGTGCCCCCTTTCTATTACATTTATTAATGTCCTCACAAGTTCCCACAGGAAGCTTAGCAGTCTGCATGGTGTAGATAATAGGTACTGCAGATGTCACAGCTTGAATCAAGGTCAATCCACCTGCCATAGATAAGAGCTTACTTTTCCAAGTGGCTTGAACTTTGTCCACAACTGCCCGCTTTGGTGACTCTGGATTGTACCAGAGGAACTCTAAGGAATGAGAAGTCAAGGGAGAGCCACATATATTGCGGATTTCAATAGCAAGACCATCATCCGTATTTGGAGAACAATAAAGGCTAGACTTATCAAAGTTTACCTGTTGACCAGAGGCTTTACAAAATTCATCAAGGCAATTTTTCATGATGGAAGCTTGTTGCTTAGAGGCCTCCCAATAAGATCATCTGCAAAGAAAAGGTGTGAGATCAAAGGTCCAGATCTCGCAGCCCTAACAGCCCTCCACTGCTTCCCCAAGACCTTATGATAAATTAAATGACCATGCAAAGAAAAAAAAAGAACTATAATATCCTATGTCTAGGACTCTTCTTGATTCGTAGGAGAAAGAAAGTCCCGTGCAAGAACCAGAATTCCCACTTTCACCCGCTTTGCCGGGCTATTCCACGAAGATCCATAATAAGAAAGATAGATCAAGAAAGAACGTAGCCTCGGCCACCGTCGAAGTTTAGTAGTCTTTTCCAGGAAGCTGAGAATTGTTAGGAAGTCTTTACATCTCCTGAGTTGTTCTAATGCAAGGCTGAGCGAATCTAGCTAAATTGGAGGTCAGCTTAGCTTCTTGCAAAAAATAGAGACCAGCAGAGCAACCTATCCGTATTAGTCAGGCAGTGAAAGCAATAACAGAATTTCCCGTAGTAGGATCATCCAGTTTCTCATTCTCATGCCATCGGTACACTAAAAAATAGGAATTCGTTTAATTGGTCTGAGATGTCCTTATCTTTCTATCCTGGTTAGAACATGGGGCATTAAAGCGCCTGGCAAGGCTTTCTAAAAAAGTAAATCCACTGAATGAGCCCAGCTCTATCTGAGTAGTTTGGTTGGTCAGAGGCACGAACAAGTGAGTTTGGCGTTATGTTTTTTGTACCTATAAATAGGAGCATTCTTTCTTTCGTAGTCGGTAGGGTGAGCGAACTGCCTCCCGTCTCAGTTGCTGCATCTGCTGCTATTGGTATTGATATAAGGGGTACAACTGGCCTTCTTCTGACAGGTTGAATCTTAAAAGACTACGGCATGACAAAGCAAACAAAAAGATAGAAAGGATCCGCCAAAAATGATAGAGAAGAGAAGAAATAGGCTCAGACGCACCCCATCCCTCCATACGACACGATAGCTTCAGCAAAGAGTAGAAGAGCTATCATACGTTGAGTCTCAATGTAGGCGGGTTGCCTTGCTGTTTCTTTGTCTCGAGGCAACGAAGTAGCTGAAACGAAGGGTAGTTTACTTGCCTGGTTCCAATAGTTCTACTAAGCTATCAATAGAAGGTTCTGAAAAAGAGGGTTGTGTAACGAGTGGAACGGGTCTGTCTTACTAGCGGCTTAGCCTTGTCTGCTGTGTGGCAAAGCAAATAATAGATCTTGGCCGATCTTTCATAACCGATATTCGACCTGCGCATAAGAGACACAAATGCGTCCTTATCCAGAGAGAATCCTTGAGGCGGAACTTCCGAGGCCAACAAAGAAGACAAATACCTCTCCTTAAAGCAAACAGGCTACTCCCTCGGTACCATACTTCTAGTGACCTCGGCACCTTTCTTCTATCGATTCTGTCATTACCAACCCTTGCCATTTAAAGTAGTATGATTTCAACTGCAAAAAGGAAAAAAAGAACGCGCTGCACGCGACCTGTGAGCGACTAAGGGTTTCTGTTCTGGTCTGGGGCCGCCGTCACGGTGGTTTCCGTCCGGTTTTCTGGTATTTCTGAGTTCAAAATCCTGTTCTCGTCGTGTGGGTTGGCTTGGAATGGCTTATTTCTCTCCAGGAGAAGAAGGGCGGCACCGAAGAAAGTAAAGGTGTTCGAGCCGTGTGAAGAGGGGCCGAAGGCGAAGCAGTGAAGTGGGGCTGTCTAATCAGATGTCTACTACTACTGGTCTTGTTTCCATACCATCCATGGCTGAAGAAGAGGACTTGGCTTGGATTCGAGGGCGAATCCTTCTCAAAATGATGCGGAGCAGTTCCTAGAGAAATTGGATCGGCGCACCAATGCAATGTCAAAAAGACATTAAATCGAACTTCTTTTTAAAGGTTCTTGTCTTTCCTTTTTCATCTTGAAACGAGAATCAATAAGGGGAGATGCCATCTGTTGCGAGCAAGCGAAGAGCCGGACATCACTTCGTCCCCTTTCATAGTCTCTTTCTTCACGTCGAGCTACTTCGCCCTTTAGTACCATAGGTTCTGAAAGAAAGGTGTGTGACTCCCCATTTACTAAGAGGCTGCCGTTTGTTCTCATTGATTCGACTCGAAAGACAAAGAAACTATTCTCATTCCCAGAGGTTGGTGTCCCGAAGCAAAGGTAGGTGGTCAGTAAACCGTGCATAAAGTGAGGCTACGGATACGGAGCCCCTCAATTAAGCCGATTTGGGCACCGGAGAGAAGGACCTAAGTTGGAGCGTTCCATTGAGCTGGTTGAAGTATTCCTTTTATGACTACGACCCCGCCCGCCATGTGTGGAATACCTATTAACATCTGATCAAAGCATAGATGGCTTCTGGAGCATCAAAATAGGCATCGAAAGACGGTACTTTAAGGAGAAACATAAGCTTTACGACGCGAGTAGCTCAAGTTTGGATAAAAAGGTGGGGCGAGAGGTTACATTCGATTAAGAACGAAAAGAGAGAGATGGGAACTATCGAACAGAGTCTACTTTCTCGTGGTTTAGAGAGGAAAAACTATGCGGCTCATCATCTGATTCAACTTACCTTCTTTTTTGCTGTTCCATTACTACATGTAAATAACCACTTTTTGTATCTTTCGTCCCTTAGTAGGTTTGGAAAATCTCCCTAGATATTTGCCAAACCGCACAATTGGAAGGGAAAGTGCCAGGGAATCACGCAAAGCATTCGGGCAGTTGGCACTAAAAAACAAAGAACTCTTCTCAAAATTCACAAGTTGACCCGCATAGATGGAAAAAATATCCTTAGCGCAGTTTACTTCCTCCCTGTCAGTTTTACAGAATAATATTGAATCATCGGCAAACAAAAGATGCGAAATGGCGGGGATCCTAATAAACCGACTCTTTTACCGGTTCCTATATCTTTGACTCGTCGGGGGCTCCCGCGGACCATTCCACCTTTCTATAGGTCGATGATCCGATCTGGAGGTCCGAAGGTGGTGAAATGTTACTTATCTTTCTTCTCTTTGTATAGGATCATTCTCCTAGCAAAACTAATTGATAATACAACATTTTCATCGATTGTGACTCCTGTTCAGGACATGCATCGTGTCTATTCAACGATATCACGGATGAAGGAAAGTGTGGTGCCCTTGTTAGACCGGTACATCCCATGGTTTCGACGCATACTATTATACCAAGGTATGTCGTGGGAACCAACCTGGAAGACCGTTCCAACTATGTCACAGGCTAACGAGAAGCTTAAGTCAGGAGCCTCTCAACTTTGGCTGGGCCCAAGTTTCATGGACCTTATAAGTCCTGTTTCCCATGCCTGATGTTTGAGATGTCAGCTTACGCGTTCCTCGTACAGTTTATTCACTCGTACGGTGAACAGTGGTCCTCTGGCATATTGTGGCCATCTCGGGTTCGCTTCGCGGGGGACAAGAACAAAAAAATGTTCTCGGGCTCTGATCTGGACTATTACGAAAAATATATTGGTCCATCACTGCCCCACCCGGAGCAACTCGAGATTCCGCCTGTAACTGGTCGTCTAGGTCAGACGATTGAGCAGGGCACAAAGAGGGGGGTATTCGCCATTGCCAATTACATCAATCAAAGACTTCTGAAGCCAATCATGGACTGGCTTCAGAGGGTCTTGCGACCTTTGCCGATGGACGGTACCTTTAACCAGCAGCGACCTCTTGATCGTCTAATTTGGTCGACATGTTGTCACTGCTTTGATCTTAAGTCAGCAACCGATAGGTGGCCGTTATCTTTAATGTTCGAAGTTATGTGTCACATGTTTGATCGCCGTTTCGCGCCGGGAGTTGTCAACTCTGCCCTAGGTGCAAACATATTTGATGTGCCCTTCGTTAAGAAGAATAGGTCATCAGTATCCTTTGTGACCGGGCAGCCACTGGGGTACTACTCCTCTTGGCCTCTGTTCGCACTCACTCATCACTTTGTGGTGTGGTGGTGTGCGCAGCAGGTTCATCCTGGTCGACGCTTTGATAAGTACGCAGTGCTTGGCGATGACGTCATAATTTGTGACGATCTCGTCGCTGAGAAATACAAGGAGGTCCTGGATTTCCTTGAGGCCAAGATTTCTGTACATAAATCGTTGATCTCGCATTCTGGGACTGGTGAGTTTGCTAAGAGATTTCGTGTTCGGGGTCTGGCGGTCGATTTGTCGCCGGCCTCAGCACAAGCCCTAACTAACTTTTATCATCCTTATGGCCTTATGGCTATAAATGATAGGTATCCGGTACGCAGGGTTTGGTTTCAACCCTGTGCAGGATAGGTGGTATGGGTTATAAGTCTATTAGTAAGATAGACCACCACTTGAGCCGTAAATATAGCAGGCTCAAGGCCATGTATGATCGGCCGCATAAGTCCTTCCCTTGCCGTAATATGGAATGGTGATTGGGACGGGGTCGCCCTCTCGATCCTTATGCTTGGATTGACTACCTTCGGGAGTTTTCCAAACCTCGAGATCTCAAACTGGCACCTGAAGAGTGCTATTTGCACTTCAAGGTTCAAGAATTCGAGGAATACTCAACTCGTCGTCAGTGGGTATCGGGGTGGCTCAAGTATGTGAAATGGTGCTACGGTACTGTTCTGTCGCCAGATGTCACCATAGACTATTTTTTTAATGCCCCTGTAGTATCGAATGATTTTCTTGTTAGATCGACGGATCCCAACTTGGTCCGTTTCGGTCTAATGTGGAAGCTTTTTGATATGATAGCGCTCCATAATAGGGCGCCGTCTAAGGTCGGTATACTGACTCCTGGGCGCTACAGTGGTGAAGGATTTTGGCTTCTTGGTGGAGTCGATGGTACAGAATTCTTAGTCTGGTCCGTGGACCTAACACAGCCCCGGGCTGGGAATGGGGATAGTTCAATTTTGACTTCCCCAACAATTGACCATCGAATCGAGTATAAGACTTTTGGCGTCGCTGATCGTCAAGTCGTTGTGGACTATGTTCGAGTAGCTAGACCTAGAAAGAATGACAAAGGTGTATCCGCTGGGACGGAGAAAACTCCGTCTTCACGACGGGGGGGGCTGTCCATAATGTAGTAAGACTGCGTGGTTAGCAGTCTTACACCCCCCCCCAAAAAAAAAAAGAAAGACTTATAATCAAGTTTGTTTCTGGGAGGATTCAAGTCATGAACAAAGCAAACACAACCGGAAAGACAGGGGTGAGTCAGGTTTCAACACTTGAATAGGAGATTTACCACTTAGAACGGGCATACGATTAATCAAATAACATGCAGTTAAGACAGCTTCTTACCAGTATTTGGTACCTTCATCTCGGTGAGAAGAGCACGGGTAACCTCCAAAGATGCCGCTCAGCTACTCGGGTATATGGGCAGGTAGTTTGAGAGTAAATCTCTTGTTTCTGCAGATAAGCTTGAAAGTTCTTGGAGAACTATTCTCCCCGATCTCAAAATCTTAACATTTATACCACACTGAGTTTTTTATCATCTTATGAAAAAACCGGAAAATCAACGGTAGTTTACTTTCTTAGTGTGAAGCGCTAAGGTTCTGAAAGAAGACCTCTTTTCTATTCCCACCTAAGTAGAACGAAAAGGAGGCGTACGTAAGGAGAGCACCTTTAGCATTTTAAGATTTGATCTTTGCGTTGGTAGAAATGAATTGGGCATTGGCTTCAATCATGGACAGGTCAAGGATATCATCT